AGAAAATAAGTACGTATTTTTCACATTTTCACGTTTCTAGGATTACACAAAGGGATTAGCAAATAAAAGTGCTAATGCCACGACCAGCCCGTAAATTGTTAAAGCTTCCATAAAAGCCAGACTAAGCAATAAAGTACCTCGTATTTTACCCTCTGCTTCTGGTTGTCTAGCAATACCTTCTACGGCTTGGCCCGCAGCAGTACCTTGACCGACTCCGGGTCCAATAGAAGCAAGTCCTACGGCCAATCCAGCAGCAATAACGGAAGCAGCAGAAATTAGGGGATTCATGGTAAGCTCCTCACAACAAAAAATGAAGAAATGGTTAATGATATAATCAAATAAACCAATGAATTCTTATATATAATTCATGTTATTATTAATGTTATATATATATATTATATATATATATTAATGAGTTACATTACTTATTATTTCATATTCCATCACTAAGATCCATACAACTAAACTAAGAACTCCGAACCCAATTTGAGTTAAGAAGTGATGTGATGATATTTGATATTACTGAATCATCAGAACTACTTCAATATCTCGTTTTTATTCACTATCCAAGTCTTTGAAAATCCATATTAGTTCTTCTATTTCTTTGTTCCGAACGCATTCTTTCAATTCCTCCCTCCTTCATCTTCTCTATATGCATTCATAGGCTTAACTTCATATTCAATCCACATATACAATAAAGTCACAGACGAAAAAGGGAAGAGCTTAGATATCGTAATCCATATAAATAAAGTGGAATCTATATCTATATAATAGAAAGTTGATGGGGAATGAAATAATATAGATGGGTAGTCCATATATATGAATATCTACTATCACATATACATGTTTTCTTCCATAATGTAAACCATCGCCATCTTATTTCTATTGCGGACCCTGGAATCATCCTTCTAAGCATACACCGGAGTTCACATATAATATGTAGCTACGGCTATGTAGCTCGGCCCACCTAACCTACTGAATTTTTCATCTGATTCGTGAACTCTTTCTTGTCTTTGTCATTATCTCACATGGATACAAACGAAGAGATTCATCAAAGCGAATCATCCCATATCAATATTTGATTGATTGATCCAACTCCTCTTAATTCCAATTTTGGTCAATTGTTGAATAGAATGGAATGAAATAGCAACGGTTCCGCAGAACATAGTTCTTGTTGTTTCGTCGCGCGTCCCAAACGGATAACAATTATTTATTATCCAAATTATGAATCTTCGTAATTGACTGGGCAAATAAAGGCGATGTATGACATGAATAGGAAAAAAGGGGGATCTTAGGAAAAATTGGGAATCTCCCCCCTTTTTTTACAATTCCGTAGTGTAATACGTAATATAATAAATATGAATATCGTACATATATATCTGTTCCTACTCTATATCATACATATCCTAAATATAGATTGATATATCAATCATTTCCTCAAGCGGGTATCTTGAGCTACCCATGAATTAATTATTTTATTGGAATAAGATTCATGGGCTTAATTTTGAATTGATTGAAATTAAAAAAGAAAAAGCGACTCTTTGAACTTTGAAATTCAAACAAAGCATTATTTTCTTATTTCTTATTTGTACTCAATGATGACCTTCCATGGATTCACCTATATAAGCCGCGGCTAAGGTTGCAAAAATGAGAGCTTGAATACCGCTTGTGAATAATCCGAGGAACATCACAGGTATAGGAATCACTAAAGGTACTAAAGAAACAAGAACAACAACTACTAATTCATCGGCCAATATATTCCCGAAAAGTCGAAAACTAAGTGATAAAGGTTTTGTGAAATCTTCTAAGACATTAATTGGTAAAAGTATTGGAGTTGGTTGAATATATTTACCGAAATAACCCAATCCCTTTTTAGTAAGGCCTGCATAGAAATATGCCACTGACGTGGGTAAAGCTAAAGCAACAGTAGTATTTATATCATTCGTGGGTGCAGCTAACTCCCCATGAGGTAACTGTATGATTCTCCAAGGTAAAAGAGCACCTGACCAGTTAGAAACAAAAATAAATAGGAACAGAGTTCCAATAAAAGGAACCCAAGGACCATATTCTTCTTCTCCAATTTGAGTTTTGCTCACGTCTCGAATGAATTCAAGAACATATTCGAAAAAATTCTGACCGTCGGTCGGGATAGTTTGTGGATTCCGAACGGCTATAGCGGCTGAACCTAATAAGATAGCAATTACGACCCAGGAGGTTATAAGTACTTGGGCATGCACTTGGAAACCCCCTATTTGCCAATAGAAATGTTGGCCTACTTCCACGCCGGATATCTCGTATAACCCCTTTAGTGCGTTGATGGAACATGGTAGAACATTCATATTACCCTCTGACAGAAATGGAACTTAAGAAGGAATTATTTTGATTCAACCATTTATACTAATTTAACTTAACCATATATTTCAGATATTCATTAATGAATGAATCACGTAATATATCCCCGGCAATGAAAATCTCCTTTTTCACATTCAGGAATAGTAAGAATAACCGATTCAATGAATCTCTGGGTTTCCCGAAGCGAAGTAATTGACTTATCTTATTATTAATCAACGACTTCTTATATAGCTAGAACGTCCCTGACAAATTGCGGATACTAATTTGTTAAGAATCAATCGGATGGAAGCTATAGCGTCATCGTTGGCTGGAATCGGAATATCTGCGAGATCTGGATCACAATTTGTATCGATTAAACAAATAGTTGGAATACCCAAAGTGACGCATTCTCGAAGGGCCGTATATTCTTCTTGCTGATCAATGATGATTACAATATCGGGTAACCCCGTCATATATTTGATACCGCCCAGATATGTTTGAAAGTGAGATAATTGTCTCTTCAATATTGCTGCATCCCGTTTCGGGAGACGACTGAGTTGCCCCATCTCGGCTCTCACTCTCAAGTCCCTGAACTTCTGAAGCCTCGTTTCCGTAGTGGACCAATTCGTTGACATACCACCGAGCCATTTTTTATTGACATAATGACACCGAGCCCTTATTGCAGCTGATGCTACCGAATCAGCTGCCTTATCTTTCGTACCAACTATTAGGAAGTGTTTTCCTCTACTTGCTGCGTCAAAAACTAAATCACAGGCTTCTGATAAAAAACGAGCAGTTCTCGTAAGATTTGTAATATGAATACCTTTACGCTTTGCAGAGATGTAAGGTGCCATTCTAGGATTCCATTTCCTAGTACCATGACCAAAATGAACCCCCGCTTCCATCATCTCTTCCAAATTGATGTTCCAATATCTTCTTGTCATTTATCCCCACACTTCCTCTAAAAAAAAAGAGACGAGGTACCCTGAAATAAATAATTGTTCCAATGGAACCTTCTACCGCGGGTTAACCGTTGATACACGGTCCAAGCTTCATTATGAATTCCTTTACCCTTGGTTTCGATATTCTCTTTAGTAACAAATGACCATTCTTTATTAACAAATGACCATTATATTAGCTTAGCTAATAATGAATCCGCTCTTATGAACGATTGGATTAGATCCCATAGCATAGAATGGTTGTTCTGATGTATTATGGAAACTCTTTGGCTTTGGGATGCAAGAACAAAATAATTCTCTGTGGTGGAACAGAATATCTCTCATTTCCCCCCCGAAAAAATTCTTCTTTTGTATTTCCAAAGGAATGTTGTTGTATTCCCTTGAACGGTGAACGAATCGTTTGAATCCGGTACCAACGGGTATCATCCCCCCCAGAACAACATTCTCTTTCAGACCTTTCAACCAATCAATACGACCCCGGAGAGCGGCTTTTGCTAAAACTCGAGCGGTTTCCTGAAAACTAGCTTCTGATATGAAACTTTGAGTATTCAGAGATGCTCTCGTTATTCCCAATAAGACGGCTCGGTAACAAATAGCCTCTTCCAAAGCACGACCTGCTCGTTCTGCTCGCAACAATCCGATTAGTTCCCCGGGTGAAAAAACATTAGACATTCCATCTTCTGAAACCAACACTTTTGATGTTATTTGTCGTACAATAATCTCTATATGCTTATTATGAATCTGTACCCCCTGGGATCGATAAACCTTTTGGATCTTATTAACCAAAGAAATACGACTTTGCGCTATGGTGAGTTCAGCACCAATCAGGAATCCCCAAGGAATTCCAAGAATTCCTGTTATATGTTCGTTCCAACCTTCAACCCTTTTTTCTAGGTTCATCGATATTGAATCAATCGAACGAACTTCTAACACTTGTTCAACCTTTGGAAGGCCGTGAGTTATATCACCAGATCTCGATTTTTCATATATAAATGTAACTAATGTATCTCCTTCGTAAAAGATTTCTCCATAATCACCATGAACGGTTGCTCCTCGGGTCGCCAAATAGGGTTTAGCTGATCTTATTATGAAAGAGTCAAGATAAACCATTATAACTTGACCAGATTTTATGCGTGTTCCGTGTTTGGATAGACATACATTTTCACAAATAAACTGTCCGAGGCTCATTATTCTGGTTGTGGATGTCTCCTCACAATAATCGTGAGGGAGAAAGCACGAACCGAATAGATTAAAAATGATGTCACTGCATGGATTTGCATTAGAGATTCTCCCGTTTTCGTCCACTAAATAATACTTAAGTAGTTGGAAAGTCTGTTTTGGATTATTATTATCCAGTATGAAATATTTATTTAACAAGATCTCATTATGAGTTATTGAATGATAAGATGGGGAAAAATTATGAATTTTAGGTACAGTACCTAAGGGACCCAACAAATTAAGAATTGGAATCGGGGTATCCTCTTTTTCTTTAATTGATTCTTTGGTCACATTGTGATATTTCGAAACATTGATGCGAGAACAATTAGATGATGAAAAAACTATAAGAGATTGGCCTTCTTTATTTCTATTAAGAAATGTACGAACGGTTCCTTGATGTTGACTAAGTGATTGAATTTTAACCTTGGAAGAAAAAAGATTGGTATTGGCGCAATATGACCCAGTATCAGGAATCACTGAACCTGGTCTATCATTCCTCTTTCCGGTATACAAAATAGGAGACTTCACCAATTCAATTCTTATGAAATATCGAATCAGATCATTTGCCCTTACTTCAGCAGAAGAAGCCTGAACCTTTTCTATAGAACCTTTTCTGTCTTGGTCCCAATTCAATACTAAACAAGTACGAACCAATTGAATACTTGTATGGGAAATTCCTCGAATTGGTTTGCCATCCCCATAAAGGATATAATTGACAACTTGGAGTCGCAAATTATCCTTTTCCTGTAACATATCCCCAGGGAAAAGCGTTACTAGATTTATCCCATCAGCTATTTCATATGTCACTACGGGTCGTACTGAAACAAAATATTTTTTCTTGATAGGTGTGATCCGTTGGACATAGACCCAATTTTTCCCTTCCCAATTTTTCCCCTTTGATCCCTTATCCATTTTTTTTCTTGCTCCTGGTGGTATCAAGATGCCAATGTGTCGGGATATCTTATCTGTTTCTCCAGGAAAATGGATACCTCCAGAAAAGATTTTCAGTTCAATCTTTTTTTTTTTTTTTTCTATTCGGACCAATCCACCTATTTGGCTTCTTGTATTAAACGTAATTCGTGTATCTACTCCAATGATACTATTGTTCCGTACCATTATGGATGAAGACCCGGGCAAGATATGGACTTCTTCGGGAATGACAAAAAATCGATCTACTTTCATTTGGTATTTCGGTCTAGATTCTTTTGGTCTTCGATACTCAATCAGACCCTCTTTTTTGACGATTGAATCGACCTCTATGATGCCATATTTGGTAATTCCCGAACTGCTTCTTCTGTATCGTGGATCGTCGAAATAAGCAAGAATACTATTTCTACGTAAAATACCATTTGCGGGTATTTCAACCGTGATACTAGTACTAGAATGAGGCGTTAATTCCTTCTCCCGTTCCGGATCATATTGGAATGGTATGATGAATCTATTTCTTCGCCTCTTCGCCAATAAATAAGAATTCTCTTGGAGAATGGCGGGATATATGAAATCCCCATCACCTTTGGATATGACTCGCTCAGATCCTGCTGCATAATCAGAAATCCTTCGCCCTTTTCTCGCCAGGGGATCCGAGCCAAACAATTTGTGTCTCACTCGATTATTATTCACCGAGAAGTCAGAAATGGATCTCTCTTGGACAGAAAGAGATTGAACATTCATTTGATCTTGATCCTTGTGGAGTGAAAAAGGCACTAGACTGGATTTGCACGGACCCCCCGATAAGATCCATAAATGACTTGTTTTGGGTAAGAAATGAACATTACCGTGTGTATATTCAGGTGCATGGTACACACCGGTACTCCAATGCATTTCTCCCTCTGAGTCAGAATAAATATGTTTTCGAACCCTCTCTTTAAAATGGAAAGTGGATGTTCCAGCACGAATCTCAGCAATCACTTGTTCTGATTCCACATATTGATCATTTTGAACCAAAAGAAAACTTTTTGGTGGAATATTCACACTATGTATAATATCCTGACTCTCAATAGTCACATATAGGTCTACATAGCAGAGAAAGGCAGGATGTCCATGACGTGTGCGTGTGGGATGAACCAAATCCTCATTGAATTTGATTTTTCCATTAGAAGGAGCTCGTACATGTTCCGCAGTACCACCTGTGAATACTCCACCGGTATGAAAAGTTCTTAATGTTAGTTGAGTCCCTGGTTCTCCAATGGATTGACCCGCAATAATACCTACTGCTTCTCCCAATTCAACCAGGTCACCATGAGTGGGACTCCGACCATAGCATAATCGACAGATCCAAGATGCACTTCGGCAAGTGAAGGGAGTTCGAATATATATTGGCTGTGCCCGAGAGGTCATGAATCGATTGACAAGCCCAATCCCAATATCTTGATTTCTGGTAGCAATGCATCGTAGACCTAGATATACATCGTTTGCTAATACGCGACCTATTAGCGTTTGGATAAAAATTCTTTCCGTCATCCCCTTTCGAAGACTCACGGAAATACCTCGGGTACTTCCACAATCCGTTCTACGTACAACAATATGTTGAACTACTTCAACAAGTCTACGCGTGAGGTATCCAGCGTCTGACGTTCGTACAGCAGTATCCACAACTCCTTTGCGGGCTCCGTAGCAGGAAATTGTATATTCCGTTAAAGAAAGTCCTTCGCGTAAATTGCTTTGAATGGGTAAATCAATCATTTGTCCTTGGGGATCTGACATTAATCCTCTCATACCTACTAATTGGTGGACCTGAGATGCATTTCCTCTAGCTCCAGAATAGGACATTATATGGACTGGATTTGAAGGATCAGTCATCTTAAAATTAAGATTCATTTCTTGTCTCAAATATTCACTTGTGGCATACCATATCTCGATTGATTGACGTAATTTTTCTACCGCATGTACATTCCCATAATGATGGTGCTTTTCCAAAATCAAACTTTGTTGTTCAGCATCTTGGACTAACCATCTCTTAGAAGGTGTTGTTAAAAGATCATCAATTCCTAAT